TTTCATTCCCAATGGGATCCCTCTTATTTTTTTTTTTCCATTGATTGTACAAGGAAGGCAGTAAGTTCTAGAAAAGAAAGAATGGAAAAGAATGATCAAAAGATAAATGAAATAAATTTTCATTTTTAAATTAAAGTAAAGGAAATTTTGATTGGATCAGGAATCAACCTTTGAATTCGGTATGGATAAAAGATCTTCCTATGTTATACTATTCAATTCTTGACGATGAATCGATTTGATAGCTCAGATATTGTTATTCATGATATTGATCTGATTCGATTACATCGAGATGTAATTCATCCCATTGAATTTACAGACGAAAGATTTATCATCTCTATGGGATTAAATCCCGAGTTATTGCGAATTAAATAAAAATGAAACGATGAGATTATGGAAGTAAATATTCTCGCATTTATTGCTACTGCTCTGTTCATTCTAGTTCCTACTGCTTTTTTACTTATAATATACGTAAAAACGGTAAGTCAAGGCGATTAATTTGAATTAAACCTGACTTTTTAGTTCTTATCAATGATTGAAGAAAAGAAAAAAATGAAAAAGATTCCAATTTCGCGTCTTAAATGAAATGAGCAAACTGGAATCAGCAGTATTCTATGAGAGCAGTATTTTATGAGAGACGATAGTATGGTAGAAAGATAAATATGAATCTTTTTACCATACTATCTAATATTGTACTGTATAAAGTTTACTGTCTGAAGATACAGGTTAATTTAATAGATATCAATCTACATTATTATCTTCATAGATATCATTATCTTCATATATATCGATATCAATTCCATATATATATATAATTACATGGTGTCGTGTCCCAATTCTATTTCTTTGCTTCATCTAGTTGATTTGTGTTGTGTTGATTCCAATTAATCTGAAATAATCGAAAGACAACTCTTATTCTTACGATTCGAATTCCTAGATTTCGGATTCTTTTTAATATGAATCCCGATATCCATTGAAAGAAAGAAAAAAATCAATGAAAGAAAAAAAGGTATGGGTAAAATAAAAGAAAAACAAGTAATCTTTTTGTTAGCATTCCGACGAAGAAGTAATTGATTGAGCAGTTGGTAGAGGGCCCGGGGGTTCCATGGGAGCTTCTTCGGATTTCGAAAAAGATTAGTAAAACTCACCTATTTTTAACGTTTGAACCATGCCATGAAATGAGCTCAATAAAGCAAGCACAGCATAAAAAAATTGATAAAATACTAAAACAAGCGGTAAGTGCGCAATACGCGACCCGCCCAAGACAATATTTTATTATGTGTAATAGCTCGTTGGACAACCACTCTGTTGTTTCCCATAAAAAATGTGTATCCATGTAATAACAGAACTCTTTTATTTTCTCTTTGAACAGGAAAGAGGGAAACAACTAAAAAGTCAAATAAAAAAAAGGTTCCGTTTTTCCTCGTTGCCCATATATAACTTTGGTAAGAGTCGGTTTATCGAAGTAGAAAAGTTATGAAGAATACGGTTGGAATCAATTTCCTCCCATTTGTATTCCTTTTACTTTCGAAATACGAAATGGGAATAATTGAAATATTTGTTTGATTGAAAGAGTTCATATATTATTCATAGAATACATTACTCCACTAGAGTCCACTCTAATTTAAATCTCGAAACGAAGGTTTTTTTTATTTCAATTTAAAAATTGAATTTTAAATAGTGAAATTCAACTAAATTACTAAATCTAAATAAAGGCTTTGCAGAACAGAACGATCTATAAAAAAAAAATTGATACAGTTTGATTCCTAAATTCAATTAGTAGTACTTCTAGAGTCCACTTCTTCCCCATACTACAAGTGAAAGGGAAAACGTAAAGACTACCATTAAAGCAGCCCAAGCGAGACTTACTATATCCATGTGAATTATGTCCTCTATCTCTATGAATATGAAGGAATTATTGTTCACTAATAATAAGAAAATCACTAGTGAAGAGTCAAAGGGGGATTCTGACCCAACCCCGTCGATGAAACAATCCAATAAATCCAATTATAACAAGTTCTTATAATTATAAGATTTCTAGGATAATCGGAAAATATTAAGCACCAGTAAAATATGCGGAACCGGTCCTTGAAGTATCAAAGGAATGTTACTAACATGGAGTAATTATAAAACAAACCTAAAGTAAAAAGTGAAAAAATATAGAATCAAGATAGATCACTATCTATCGCATACCCCTATTTCTTTCCCATTTTTCCCAGTCGAGCCACGTCTCCGATTGGTTCTATGAAATAATTGAAGATGCCCTATTCCGTTCTTGATTAGAGGTTATTGAAAAGTCAAAATGAATTTTTGTACTTTTAGATATATATAAATCGAAGTTAAATATTAACTATAAATTAATAAATAAAAAACGAATAAATAAAGTAATAAATCTAAGTTAAGTAAAAGAAGTAAAAGCCAATTATCTATTCAATCTTATTATATTCAATGCATGCCGAAGTACTCAAAGACTTTCATGAGTCTGTATACAAAATATCTTCCG